TATGGGCATTCCCATATCTTTTTTTTTTTAATGTAATGAGCCTACCCTCTCTTTTCTGTTTATATTCAAAAACATCGAAACTGATATAAGACCAGAATATTAGAAGGACTCTTCCGACCAGACAAAAATCTCTAATTGTCAGCAAAGTTCTTTCTTTATTTGTATTTGTTCTTTATTTGTATTTGTTCTTTATTTAATTTTAATTTAAAATTAAAATTTACAATTTATTTCTATATTTTTTTTTATTTCCTTTTTTTCTTCACTTCAAATCCAAAAATTCCTATTTTTTTTTTTACGTAGGTCGTCGATTCGGCATTGGAAAAAAAAAGAGCAAGATGCCCATTTTTTTAATAAATGGTTCAAATCGTTTTATCGATATGAGTGTTCTATATCAGATAAATTACCAACTATTCATTTTTAAACCATTTCGGTACGTTAGTACCGGTAGAAAGAGTACCATGTTTTGCCTGGACTTCAAACAGTTTAGCTTTAACCATGTTAATGGTCTCACATTATTGGTTGATAGAGAATCAAATTTACCAATAAGTCACGAAATGCTATGGTTCTTACATATGATTTCTTAATTTATTCAGAAATAATTCGTTGAGATCGTGCACTTTTTTTCCTATTTATCCTATAAAATGAATAAAATACCATAAATAAAGTGCAGTCGGATGGATCCAACCTATTCTTGAAATACACAACTCGCACACACTCCCTTTCCAAAAAAAATCAATACACCAAGCACTACACTTAGATTTATTGGATTTGTTGCTAAAATATCGGTATTAAACCCGAAACTCCCGGCGGATGGCCAGTGACCCAAGGAAAGGAAAGAATCGGTTACATTTTTCATATGTTCTCCTCTTATAGATAGGACTAACAAAGAACAGAGTTCTTTTTGTATCACTTCGTCGTCCCTTTTTTGGTCGATTTCTTTTTATTATATAAATAATATTTCCATTTTTTTTTATGTGAGTAGATTAAATCTAGTAATTTAATTTGATAATTTTAAAATTTCTTACTTGAAGTTTCCAATCCAATAAAATACTTATTAGGTTAAGTCTTGGGTCTCATGTCAATTGTGAAATATCTCGTTTGTTGAAACGATTCCTAAAAAAAGTAAAAAAAAGGTTTACATTGTACTAAACTAAGGACGCGAAGGAAGAAAACGAACAGATCCAGTAATTACTCATCCTCAAAACAGTCCTTCCTTTCCTGGGGTATGTATTGTCTCAACAAATAAATAATTGTAGGAGTAAAGCGTTGATATAATTAGAAGAAGCAAACAGCAATTCTGAGTTAATAAAATAAGAAAAAAGTATAGCGAGTTAAAAAAATAAGAAAAAAAGTATAGTATGTAAGGTACTTTTTTACATTTCTAGGATTAAACAAAAGGATTCGCAAACAAAAGCGCTAACGCCACGACCAGTCCATAAATTGTTAAAGCTTCCATAAAAGCTAGACTAAGCAATAAAGTACCTCGTATTTTACCCTCTGCTTCTGGTTGTCTCGCAATACCTTCTACAGCTTGGCCTGCAGCAGTACCTTGACCAACTCCAGGTCCAATAGAAGCAAGCCCTACGGCCAATCCAGCAGCAATAACGGAAGCGGCAGAAATCAGTGGATTCATGGTAAGTTCCTCGCACCCCAAAAAAAATGGTTAATGATACAATCAACCAATGAATTTTTACTTCATTTTTTTATCATTTTTTTCATTAATATTTTATCATTAAGATCTATCTGATTAAGATCTATCGGGCCGAAATAACTAAAAACTCCGAATTGAAATGATAATATTACTGAATCGTCAGAACTATTTCGATATCTCATTTTGAGTTTCTACCCATAATGGAGTTTTTGTTTTTGTAAATACATATGTATACGGTTCTAGTTATTGCATTTCTTTGTTTCGAACCATTCTTTCATTCAATTCTTCTTTCCTTTCTTTTTTCTTCTAGATACTATCCTTGAGTTCATCTCTTTTTTGCATTTCATTCAATCCACAATCACAGACGAAACAGAAGGACTTTTATTGGAACTATATAAATGCAGTGAACCGCAATCAAATCAATCAAATATATAGGGTATAATATATATATAGGGTATATGTATATAATAATATATATATATATTAGGAATAGTCCTATATAACTAGTAAATATCTAATATCACATATACATTTGTTTCTTCCATAACGTAAACCACCCACATTTTATATTGAATCGGATTCTAGAATCATTCCTCGAAACAGACACAGGGGCTGGACTTATAGAGATTACATACATCTAGTGTGACCCCCCCAACCCATCTTTTTTTTTTACAATTCCGCAATATCGTCTATCTTTTTTCCTACGACTCTAGGTCGTATGTATATTCATACGTATTTGTATTTGTATCTATTATGTTCCCCAACCAAGTGGATTATCTTGAATCATGCATGAATTGGGATAAGCTTAAAAAAGACTATTTCGAAAACTAGTCAATGATGACCCTCCATGGATTCACCTATATAAGCCGCGGCTAACGTTGCAAAAATAAGAGCTTGAATACCACTTGTAAATAATCCAAGAAGCATAACAGGTATAGGAACTACTGAAGGGACTAAAGAAACAAGAACAACAACTACTAATTCATCAGCCAATATATTCCCGAAAAGTCGAAAACTAAGAGATAAAGGTTTTGTGAAATCTTCTAGGATGTTAATTGGTAAAAGTATTGGGGTTGGTTGAATGTATTTCCCGAAATAACCCAATCCTTTTTTGGTAAGACCCGCATAAAAATATGCCGCTGACGTGGGTAAAGCTAAAGCAACAGTAGTATTTATATCATTCGTAGGCGCAGCTAACTCCCCATGAGGTAATTGTATGATTTTCCAAGGTAAAAGAGCACCTGACCAGTTAGAAACAAAAATAAATAAGAACATAGTTCCAATAAAGGGAACCCAAGGACCATATTCTTCTCCAATCTGAGTTTTGCTCAAATCTCGAATAAATTCAAGGACATATTCGAAGAAATTCTGGCCGTCGGTCGGAATGGTTTGTGGATTCCGAACAGCTATGATGACTGAACCTAATAAGATAGCAATTACGACCCAAGAAGTGATAAGTACTTGGGCATGGATTTGTAAACCTCCTATTTGCCAATAGAAATGTTGGCCTACTTCTACACCCGATATATCGTATAACCCTTTGAGTGTTTTAATGGAACATGGTATAACATTCATATTGTCCTCTGACAGAAATTGAACTTCAAAAAAGGAATTATTTTGATTCAACCATCTATTTCTCAACTCACTAACTTGAATCATTAATCGTATATTTTATTTACGATACCAAGAAATTACATAACATCATAACATAATATCAATATCCCCAGTACTTTTTTTATCTCTTTTAAAAAATTCAAAAATAGTAACCGATCCAATAAATCTATGAGTTGCCAAATAATTAACTAATCTTATTATTCTTAATGATAATCAACTATTTCTTATATAGCTAGAACGACCCTCACAAATTGCAGATACTAATTTGTTAAGAATCAATCGGATTGAAGCTATAGCGTCATCGTTTGCTGGAATCGAAATATCTGCGAGATCTGGGTCACAATTTGTATCGATTAAACAAATTGTTGGAATACCCAAAATGACACATTCTCGAAGAGCCGTATATTCTTCTTGCTGATCGACGATGATCACAATATCAGGCAACCCCGTCATATATTTGATCCCACCGAGATATGTTTGCAAGGTAGATAATTTTCTCTTCAACATTGCTGCATCTCTTTTGGAGAGACAGTTGAGTTTCCCCATCTTTTGTTCTGCTCTTAAGTCCCTGAACTTGTGAAGTCTCGTTTCCGTAGTGGACCAATTCGTTAACATACCACCAAGCCATTTTTTATTAACATAATGACACCGAGCCCTTATTGCAGCTGATGCTACTGAATCCGCTGCTTTATTTTTTGTACCAACGATTAAGAAGTTTTTTCCCCTACTTGCTGCATCAAAAACTAAATCACAGGTTTCTGATAAAAAACGAGCAGTTCTAGTGAGATTTGTAATATGAATACCTTTACGCTTTGCAGAGATGTAAGGGGCCATTCTAGGATTCCATTTCTTAGTACCATGACCAAAATGAACTCCTGCTTCCATCATCTCTTCCAAATTGATGTTCCAATATCTTCTTGTCATTTTTCCCCAGACACTTCCTTTTTTTTAACAAAGAGACGAGGTACCCTGAAATAAATAATTGTTCCGATGGAACCTTCTAGGGGGGATTGACCGTTGATACACGACCCAAACCATTAATTTCTTTTAATTACTTATTTTATTTTATTTATTACCAATTTAATTACTTATTTTATTTTTTACCAAATCAATAATCGGACCAGATAATTGAAAGATAGTTAAAGTGAAAGGAAAGAATCCGCTCTTAGGAATCATTAAATCGAGTAAATGATTGTTCTGATGTCTCATGGAAATTTGTCTCATGGAAATAGTTTTGGACGTAAGAACAAAATAATTCTCTATGGTGTAACAAAATATCTCTTATTTCCAACTCGAATAGATTCTTTCTTTTGATTTCCAAATGAATGTTCTTGTCTTGCCTTGAAGGGTGTACTAATTTTTGGAATCCGGTACCAACAGGTATAATCCCCCCCAGAACAACGTTCTCTTTCAGGCCTTTCAACCAATCAATACGACCTCGTAGAGCAGCTTTTGCTAAAACTCGAGCGGTTTCTTGAAAACTTGCTTCGGATATGAAACTTTGAGTATTTAGAGATGCCCTCGTTATTCCCAATAAGATTGCCCGATAACAGATCGCTTCGTCCAAAGCACGCCCTGCTCGTTCCGCTCGCAAAAAGCCGATTAATTCTCCAGGTAAAAAAACATTAGACATTCCTTCTTCTGAAACCAACACTTTTGATGTTACTTGACGTACAATAATTTCTATATGTCTATTATGGATCTGTACCCCCTGGGATCGATAAACCTTTTGGATCTTATTAACCAAAGAGATACGACTTTGGGCTATGGTTAGCTCAGCTCCAATCAAGAATCCCCAGGGGATTCCAAGAATTCTTTGTATACGTTCGTTCCAACCTTCAACTCTCCTTTCTAGGTTCATCGATATTGAATCAATCGAACGCACTTCTAAAATTTGTTCCACTTTTGGAAGACCTTGCGTTATGTCACCAGATCTCGATTTTTCATATATAAATGTAACTAATGTATCTCCTTCGTAAAGGATTTCTCCATAATGGCTATGAACAGTTGCTCCTGGAGTGGCCAAATAGGGTTTAGCTGATCTTATAACTAAGGAGTCAACATGAACAATTAAAATTTGACCAGATTTTTTTACGTGTGATTCGTATTTGAATAGACATACATTTTCACAAATAAATTGTCCAAGGCTAATTATTGTAGATGTCTCTTCACAATAATCGTGATGGAGAAAGCACCAATTCAAATGGAGTGGATTCAAAATTTTGTTACCGCATGGATCGGGATTATAAATCCTTCTATTTTCATCTATTAAACAGTATTTAAGTACTTGGAAAGTCTGTTTAAAATTGTCAAGTAGCAAATATTTCTTTAACAAGATATGATTATGAGTTATTAAATAGTAAGATGAAAAAAAATTCGCTATTTTAGGGACAATAGTCCCTAAGGGACCCAGCAAATCCCTAATTTGGATTATGGGATCTGATTCTTTTGTCACATTGTTATATTTCGAGCCATTGAATGGACCAATTCGAGAACAATTGGATGATGACAAAATTATCAAAGATTGGCATTCCTTATTTTTATTTCGATTCAACAACGTACCAATACCAATAGTTCCTTGATGTTGGATAAGTGATTGAATCTTCGCCTTGGAATAAAAAGGATTGATATTGGTGCGATCTAATCCATTATCGGAAATCAATACGGAACTTGCCCTATCATATCTTTTTCCGGTATACGAAATAGTGGACTTGACTAACTCAATTCTTATGAAATCGCGAATCAGATCATTTGTCCTTACCTCAACAAAGGAAGCATGAACCTCTTCTATAGAACCATTTTTTTCTTGGTCCCAATTCAATACTAAGCAAGTCCGAACTAATTGAATACTTGTGTGATAAATTCCTCGAATTGACTTGCCATTTCCATAAAGGATATAATTGACAACTCTAAGTTGGACATTATCCTTTTCCTGCAAGAGATCCCGAGGGAAAAGTGTTGCTAAATTTATCCCATCAGCTATTTCATATGTGACTACGGACCGAACCGAAACAAAATACTTTTTCTTGGTGGGTGTAATCCGTTGGACATAGATCCAATTTTTCAATTTTTTTGATTTCTTAGAATTTTTTTTTTCCGTCTCTGGTGGTATCAAAATGCCGCTGTGCCTGGATATCTTATCTATTTCTCCAGGAAAGTGAATATCTCCAGAAAAGATTTTCAGTTCAATACTTTTCTTTTTTCTCTCCACTCGGACTAATCCGCCTACCCGGCTTCTTGTATTTAAAGCGAGTTGTGTATCTACTCCAATGATACTATTGTTCCGGACCATTATGAACGAAGATCCGGGTAAAATATGCACTTCTTCGAGAATGAAAAAAAACCGATCTACTTTCTGGTATTTCGGACTAAATTCTTTTGTTCCTCGATACTCAATCAAATCCTCTTTTTTTATGATTGAATCTACCTCTATGGTCCCATATTTAGTAATTCCTGAACTATTTCTTCTGTATCGTGGATCATCAAAATAAGCAAGAATACTATTTCTACGTAAAATACCATTTATGGGTATTTCAATCGAAATACCAAAACAGGGCATTAGTTCTTTATCTCGTTCTTGATCATATTGTAATGGGATAATGAATCTATTTCTTCGTTTTTTCGCCAAGAAATCAGAATTTTCTTGGAGAATAGAAGGATATATGAAATTCCAATGACCATTGGATATGATTCGATCAGGTCTTGAATAGTCAAGAATTTCCCTATCTTTTTTACCAGAAGTATCCAACAATTTATGTCTTACTCGATGATTAGTCATTGAGAGGTCAAAGATATATCTTTCTTCGAAAGAAAAAGAATGAACATTCATTTGATCTTGATCTTTGTGGAGTGAAAAAGACACTATACTGGATCTGCGCGGACCTCCCGCTAATACCCATAAATGACTTGTTTTTGGTAATAGATGAACATTACCATGTGTATATTCAGATGCATGGTGGACATCGGTACTCCAGTGCATTTCTCCCTCTGATTCAGAATAAATATGTTTTCGTACCTTCTCTTTAAAACGAAAAGTAGACGTTCCGGCACGAATCTCAGCAATCACTTGTTCTGATTCTACATATTGATCATTTTGAACTAAAATCAAACTTTTTGGTGGAATATTCACATTATGGATAATATCCCGAGTCTCAATAGTTACATACAAGTCTATAGAACATAGAAAAGCAGGATGCCCATGACGGGTACGTGTGGGATAAACCAAATCCTCATTA